TCTCAAGAGTTTAGGGGGGTAGGGGGGTTTACCCTTCAACCAAAAGGGGGTAATATAAATATCTTCCGACTAAATTTCACTATCTTACGTCCCTGAAATTTTTATATGTAATTCTTTAATAAAGACTTTTCCTCCTGAATACTATTTCCTTGCTTCCTAGGGCGATTCCCACCTTGTTTGATTAGATCTTTTTCACTGTGAAATGTCTATTGAAAAGGAAAAAAAGAAAAAAGAACTAAATGCCCGATGGAAAGAATGCTCGGCATGGTGGTTGCTCCCGTTATTGTTTTCCACCATTAACTTATGTCCTTTGAAATAGTTTTATGGGGAAGTTTACATTCTTATGGCCCTGAAATAGGAACCAAATGCCAGGAATAAATCACTGTGTGAAACCCTTACAATATTTGTCCCTCACCTTCAATAACCGTTGGCATTAAGAAATGGACTTGTTGGTCGGTTCTTACTACATTAAGTATTTGAGTTTGGCGGGATTTTGATTAAAGGTATAACTTGACTTATGGACTGTGTATTAGGTCTTAAGTTTCGCCCGCTGTTTATAATTAATTGCTAAGTATTATCAATTATACTTTATGTAAAATTTTCGTTTTGTATTAAACTTGAATGGTTTAATCCTGGAAATGGTGATAAAACATGTATGTACTTAAATACTATATGATATGGTTAATATAAATTAATGTTGATAATACATATATGTATAAAAAATTATTGTACATATATGACAAAGAATAGTTTAACTAAGAATCCTGGCTTTGGGAGTCAGGGGTGGGAGTTAAAATCTCCTTTCTTTGAGCAGTAGGGAGGATTTTAACCTCCGACATCTGGTTTACAAGACCAGGGCTCTGACGCTGAGCTACTAGTGCAAGCTCATTCAAGTGCTTTGTCCTCTGCATAGCCTGCTAGTGGTGTTAGGACTAGGAAGAGGAAAAAGTATAAAAAGGATGCAATTTGTCCGATAATGACGAATGGGTGAGATACAGGTATTCCTCCGATTCAGGTGAGAATGATAACGTCTGCGATTAGGGTTCAAAACAAGAATTGTGTAAGTGGTCGGAAAGTAAGGCTTCGTTGTTTAGACGTGTGCAGAAAGGGTACGAGCATCAGAATAAGGATTGAGGCTAGGAGGGCTAGGACTCCTCCTAGTTTGTTGGGGATGGAGCGTAGAATTGCATATGCGAACAGGAAATATCATTCTGGCTTAATGTGGGGAGGAGTTACTAGAGGATTGGCGGGGGTGAAGTTGTCTGGGTCTCCTAGCAGGTTTGGTGAAAATAAGGCTAGGCATGTAAGGGCAATGACAAGTACTGCGAATCCTAATAAGTCTTTGTATGAGAAATAGGGGTGAAAGCTTATTTTATCTGCATCTGAGTTTAGGCCAAGGGGATTGTTTGACCCTGTTTGATGAAGAAAGAGGAGGTGGACCATGGTTGCGCCTGCAATTACAAAGGGGAATAAGAAGTGGAAGGCAAAGAATCGGGTGAGGGTTGCATTGTCTACTGAGAATCCACCTCAAATTCATTGAACTAGGGAACCACCTACGTAGGGCACTGCAGAGAGTAGGTTGGTAATAACGGTTGCACCTCAAAAGGATATTTGTCCTCAGGGTAGTACATAGCCGACGAAAGCAGTTATTATAACTAGAAGAAGTAGAACTACTCCGATGTTTCATGTCTCTTTATAGAGGTATGAGCCGTAGTAAAGTCCTCGGCCAATGTGGGCATAGATGCATACAAAGAAGAAGGATGCACCGTTGGCGTGAAGGTTTCGGATGAGTCATCCGTAATTTACGTCTCGGCAAATATGAGCTACAGAAGAGAAAGCCGTAGCAATATCGGAGGTATAGTGTATGGCTAAAAATAGTCCTGTGAGGATTTGAATAATTAGGCAGAGTCCTAATAGAGACCCGAAGTTTCATCATACTGAAATATTTGAGGGGGCGGGTAGGTCAACTAGGGCATTGTTTGCGATTTTGAGGAGAGGGTGTGTCTTTCGTAGACTTGCCATTAGTGGGTTCTTGTAGTTGAATAACAACGGTGGTTTTTCAAGCCATTAGTTCTGGTTAAAGTCCTGGCAGGAATTATGACTTACATTATGTCTTTATTTCTAATTGGATTAGTTTTGGGGTTGGTTGCAGTTGCTTCTAACCCTTCTCCTTACTTTGCTGCCTTAGGGTTAGTAGTTGTGGCGGGCATGGGGTGTGGAGTATTGGTTGGTCATGGGGGACCTTTTTTATCACTGGTGTTGTTTTTGATTTATTTGGGTGGCATATTAGTTGTATTTGCATACTCGGCGGCACTTGCCGCTGAGCCCTACCCGGAAAGTTGGGTAAGCGGTCCTGTTGTAGGTGATATGTTGATATACTTAGTAGGGGTGGGGGTGGCTTCTAGTGTGTTTTGAGGGGGGTGATATGAGTCTTCATGGGTGCCGGCTGATGAGCTTAGTGAGCTTTCTGTCCTGCGAGGTGATATTGGAGGGGTTGCGTTAATGTATTCATTAGGAGGAGGAATATTAGTACTTAGTGCGTGGGTTCTGCTTCTTACCTTATTTGTTGTGTTGGAATTAACTCGAGGACTAAGTCGGGGGGCTCTTCGGGCAGTTTAACGGGTGAATAATAGGGCAGCAAGGGTTAGGGTGAGAAGGAATAGGGTGAGGTATGTCTTAATTATTCCTTGTTGGGTATTGCTTGTTGTTGTAATAAGAGGTAAATTTGATGAAGAGATTGCTTTGGGGCCGACTTTCTCTAGTCAAGTTTGGTCAATCAGTTGGCTGGCAAATGTCTGTCCTAAAATTAGATTAAGTTTGGGGGTAAATCGGTGAACAATTGAGGGGAAGAAGCCTAATATGTTGGAGAAGTGGTGGGTAATTAGATTAGGGGTGACTTTGTACTGTTTATTAGTTAGTGTTGCTAGTTCGAGGGCAATGAGTAGTCCTGTAATTGTAACCACAAGGGCAGCTAGTTTGAGCAAGGGGGGTATAGATATCACAGGGGTCTTGAGGGGGGTGATGCTTGAAATAATTAGGAGGCCAGCGACAATGCTTCCTCATGCAAGTCGTTTTAGGGGGTTAATAACTGCTGCGTTATTTTCATTGATGGGGGAAATAGCGTTAAACCGTGGGTGGCCCATTGAAACAAAAAATACTACGCGGAGACTGTAGATGGCCGTGAATGAGGTGGCTAGGAGGGTTAGGACTAGGGCTCAGGCGTTTAGGTGAGATGTGTTTAGTGCTTCGATAATGGCATCTTTGGAGAAGAATCCTGCTAGGAAGGGGGTGCCTGTGAGGGCTAAGCTACCAATAGTGAGGCAGGAGGATGTAAAGGGGGCAAGGTGGTGTATGCCTCCTATTTTTCGGATGTCTTGTTCATCGTTGAGGCTGTGGATAATTGAGCCAGAACAGAGGAATAATATCGCCTTGAAGAAGGCATGGGTGCAAATGTGGAGGAAGGCTAGTTGAGGTTGATTTAAGCCGATAGTGACTATTATTAGGCCGAGTTGACTTGATGTGGAGAATGCTACAATCTTCTTGATATCATTTTGGGTTAAGGCACAAGTGGCTGTAAATAGGGTTGTTAGGGCACCGAGGCATAGGCAGGTGGTGAGGGCGGTTTGATTATTTTCTAGTAGGGGACTTGTTCGTACTAAGAGAAAAATACCGGCAACAACTATGGTGCTTGAATGCAGTAGGGCAGAGACCGGTGTAGGACCCTCTATAGCAGAGGGGAGTCAGGGGTGTAGGCCAAATTGGGCCGATTTGCCTGTAGCGGCAACAATTAGGCCTAGTAGCGGTAGGGTAAGATCCAGGTCTTTTGTTGCTACAAAAATCTGTTGTAATTCTCAGGAGTTAGCGTTGGTTGCTATTCATGCTATTGTGAATAGCAATCCAATGTCTCCGACCCGATTATACACAACGGCCTGGAGGGCCGCTGTGTTGGCATCTGCTCGACCATATCACCACCCAATGAGTAGAAATGACATAATGCCTACTCCTTCTCAGCCAATGAAAAGTTGGAATAGATTGTTTGCTGTGACAAGAATGATTATGGCAATAAGGAAAATTAGGAGGTATTTAAAGAATCGGTTTATGTATGGGTCTGCGTGTATATATCATGATGCAAATTCTAGAATAGATCAAGTGACGTAGAGGGCAATGGGGACGAAGATAACTGAGTAGTGATCAAATTTGAAGCTAATGTTTACGTCGAAGGTTAGTGTATTCATTCAATTTCATGAGGTGATGATTGCTTCTGCGCCCTCGTTAAGAAAGAGAAATAAGGGGATTAGGCTGACGAAGAAGGCTAGGGCGACCGCTGTCTTAACATGTGAAACGGCCCAGTCGGGGTTTTTGGGGCGAGGCTCCAGGGTCGTAAAGATAGGATATGCTAAGAGTAAAAAGATAATGACTAAGCTGGATGATATAATAAGTGATGAGGAGTGCATAGCTGCTACTTGGATTTGCACCAAGAGTTTTTGGTTCCTAAGACCAATGGATGAGCTGTTATCCTTTAGGAGCAGGCCGAGTGAGCCCTGGGGTCCAACCAAGGTCACGGAGATTAGCAGTCTTCGTTGCTGGCGAGCCTCTCTCGGTGGATAAGGGGATTTTAACCTCTGTCTTTAGAATCACAATCTAATATTTTTGTTAAACTATATCTACAGGTGGTTCAGCCTCATACTAATTCGGGCTTTAAGACAAGTAGAAGCAGGGGTAGGAGGTGAAGGGCTATAACTAGGTGCTCCCGGGTGTAGGAGGGGTTTAGGCTAATAATATGTGCTGGGAGGGGACCCCGTTGGGTCATGAGGAATATATAAAGTGAATAGCTCGCGGTAATAAGGGTCCCTGCCCCTGTGAGTACGAGGGTTCATCATGATCAACCAAATAATGAGGTAATAATTAAAAGTTCCCCCATGAGGTTGGGTAGAGGGGGAAGGGCTAAGTTTGCGAGGCTGGCAATAAATCACCATGTTGCCATGAGTGGAAGTACTATCTGTAATCCTCGGGCTAATAGTATTGTCCGGCTATGGAGGCGTTCGTAATTCGTGTTGGCTAAGCAGAAGAGGGCTGAGGACGTTAGACCGTGTGCAATCATGAGGATTACGGCGCCGGCAAGGCCTCAAGGTGTTTGAATGAGGATACCTCCAACAACCAGGCCTATGTGGCTTACGGATGAGTAAGCGATGAGGGATTTGAGATCTGTTTGGCGAAGGCAGGTAGAGCCGGTTATAATTACACCTCAGAGGGCGAGGATAATAAATGGATAGCTTAATTCCTTAGTGAGAGGCTCTAATATAACTATTATTCGGATTATGCCGTAGCCCCCTAGTTTTAGAAGAACTGCAGCTAGGACCATTGAGCCTGCAACTGGAGCTTCTACATGTGCTTTTGGTAGCCATAGATGTGCTCCATATAAGGGTATTTTTACTAAAAATGCAATTAGGCAGCCTGCTCATCAAAGCTTGTCAGCGTAAGATGAAAGGGGGGTAGAGCTAGTGTATTGGATGGTTAAGAGGGAGAGGGAGCCTGTGTCTTTTTGAAGAAGTAATAGGGCAACTAGTAGTGGGAGAGAGCCTGCTAGGGTATAAAACAAAAAATATACTCCTGCATTAAGGCGTTCTGCCTGGTTACCTCATCGAGTAATAATAATTAGTGTGGGGATAAGAGTAGCTTCAAATATAACATAAAACATAAGGAGTTCAGTGGCACCAAATGCTATGATAAGGAATACTTGTAGCGATGTTAATAGGCTAATGTAGGTACGTTGGCGGTTAATAGGTTCGAGTGCTGTGTGGCTTTGGCTTGCCAAGATTATAAGGGGGAGCAGTCAGCAGGTGAGGACGAGGAGGGGAGTTGAAAGGGGGTCTGTGGCTATGAAAGGTGTAAGGCAAGATCAGCCTGTTTCGGATGTGTTTTTTAGTCAAGTGAGGCTGGCTAATGCAATGACTAGGCTGTGGGAGAGGGTCGTGGGTCATAATCACTTGGCAGGGGCAAGCCAGGCTGTGGGGAGAAGCATTAGAGTGGGAATTAAAATTTTTAGCATTGTAATAGGTTTAAGGTTTGAAGGCGATCTGAACCATGTGTGCGAGCTGTAGCTACCAGTAGGGCAAGTCCTGCGCTTGCTTCACAAGCTGAAAAAGCCAATAGAAGCATAGGAGCCGCGGAGAAACTTGTGGAGCCTAGTTGAAGGGTTCAAATCGAAAGTCCAATAAATAAAGAGAGCATCATCCCTTCTAAGCATAAAAGAGCGGAGAGGAGGTGGGTTCGATGGAATGCTAGGCCTGTCAGTCCTAGGGTAAAGGCCGATGAGAAAGCGAAGTGAGCGGGAGTCATTAGACAATTATGGACTTTAACCATAAGCTTTTGAGCCGAAATCAAATATTTTTCTTAAACTAATTGGCTATTCGGCTCATTCTAATCCTCCTTGAATTCACTCGTAAACTAAGCCAAGGGTAAGAAGAATAAGTACGGCCACGGCTCAAAAGAGTGTTAATAAGGGGGAGATTAACTGATCTCCTCAAGGGAGTGGGAGGAGGAGGGCAATTTCTAGGTCGAAAAGGAGGAAAAGAATGGCGACTAGGAAGAAGCGGAGGGAAAATGGTAGGCGGGCTGATCCCAAGGGGTCAAAACCACATTCATAGGGGGAGAGCTTTTCGTGGTCGGGGGTCATTTGGGGGAGCCAGAAGGATACAATGGCCAGGAGTACGGAAAGCAGAATAGTGATGGTAATTACAGCTATTGCTACGTTCATTATCTTTCCTTGGATTTTAACCAAGACCGGGTGATTGGAAGTCACTTATACTAGTTTTAATACTAGAAAGATTAAGAGCCTCATCAGTAGATAGAGATATATAGGAATAATCACACAACGTCTACGAAATGTCAGTATCAGGCAGCTGCTTCGAACCCGAAGTGGTGCTCGGATGTAAAGTGGTATTGGATTTGTCGTAGGAGGCAAACAGCCAAAAATGTGGATCCAATAATAACGTGTAGTCCGTGGAATCCAGTGGCTACGAAAAAGGTGGAGCCGTATACGCCATCTGCAATTGTGAATGGGGCTTCATAATATTCCAGGGCTTGAAGAAATGTGAAATAAAAGCCTAGGAGAATAGTTAAGGCTAGCGATTGAATGGTTTGTTTTCGTTCACCTTCCATAATGCTGTGGTGGGCTCACGTGACTGTTACCCCGGAGGCAAGCAGGACAGCTGTATTAAGAAGAGGAACTTCAAATGGGTCAAGGGTTGTAATGCCCGTGGGAGGTCAGCAACCCCCTAGTTCAGGGGTGGGGGCGAGGCTTGCGTGGTAAAAGGCTCAGAAGAATCCTAGGAAAAAGAATACTTCGGAGGTAATGAAGAGAATCATTCCGTATCGAAGACCTTTTTGTACGGGGGGTGTATGATGTCCTTGGAATGTTCCTTCTCGTACGATGTCTCGTCATCATTGGTATATTGTAAGAAGCAGTAGAGCTGTTCCTAAGGTTATTAGGGTTGTTGAGCGAAAATGAAATCAGGTCGCAAGGCCTGATGTTATCAGCAGGGCAGCAATTGCCCCTGTTAAGGGTCAAGGGCTGGGGTCAACTATGTGGTAAGGGTGTGCTTGATGGGCCATTAGACGTTTTCTTGTAGGTATAGTGTTAGTAGGAGAACGAAGACGTAGGCCTGAATTATTGCTACAGCAACTTCTAATAGGGTGAGGAGAACCAGTACTGTTGTTGTGATGATTGCCACAGTTGGTATTAAGGGAAGAAGTACGAAGGCACCTGTAGCAATTAGTTGAATTAAGAGGTGACCAGCTGTTAAATTGGCTGTTAATCATACACCTATGGCAAGGGGGCGAATAAAGAGGCTAATTGTTTCCATATTAATAAGCACTGGGATTAGGGGGCCAGGTGTGCCTTCTGGTAGGAGGTGTCCTAGGCCATGGGTTGGTTGGTTTCGCATGCCAATAATAACAGTTGCTAATCAGAGAGGTACCCCAAGCCCTACTTTTACTGACAGTTGGGTGGCGGGGGTAAAAGTGTAGGGGAGAAGTCCTAATATATTTAGGGTAATTAAAAAGATCATTAATGAGGTTAGGAGGGCGGCTCACTTATGGCCTCCGATATTTAAGGGAAGGAGAAGCTGTTGAGTAAAACGGTTAATAAATCAACCCTGAAGCGCGAGGAATCGGTTGTTTAATCATCGAGTTGTAGGTGTGGGGTAAAGGAGTCAGGGCAGGGTAAGGGCAAGGGCTATTAATGGGATTCCAAGATAGGTGGGGCTTATAAACTGGTCAAAAAAGCTTAGTGTCATGGTCAAGTTCAGGGGTCTGTTTTTGCTTTTTCTGCGCTTTGCAGAGTAGGGGTATTTGGGAAGGTGTGGGCTGTAACTTTAGCGGGAATAATGGCCAGGAAGACCATTCACGAGAAGACTAAAATAGCAAATCAAGGTGTGGGGTTGAGTTGGGGCATGTCGTTAGGGGTGGTTGGGAGCCACCAATCTTTAGCTTAAAAGGCTAACGCTATACCCTATTTAGCTTCCTAGCGAGGCGTCTTCAAGTATTCGAGATGATCAGTTTTCAAAGTGTTCTAGAGGAACTGCTTCCACTACAATAGGTATAAAGCTGTGATTTGCTCCGCAGATTTCAGAGCATTGTCCGTAGAATACACCTGGTCGGGATGCGATGAAGGCTGTTTGGTTAAGGCGGCCTGGGACTGCGTCCATTTTTACCCCCAGGGCTGGGACTGCTCATGAGTGGAGTACGTCGTCTGCAGAGACTAAAACTCGGATAGGGGACTCAACTGGAATAACCATGCGATGGTCGGCTTCTAATAGGCGGAACTGTCCAGGGGTTAGGTCTTGGGTGGGGATTATGTATGAATCAAAGCCAAGATCTTCGTAGTCAGTATATTCGTAGCTTCAGTATCATTGGTGGCCAACGGCTTTAATTGTTAATAAGGGGTTATTAATTTCATCTATAAGATAGAGGATGCGAAGGGAGGGGAGTGCAATTAGAATTAAAATAATAGCTGGGAGAATTGTTCAGATAATCTCAATTTCTTGTGAATCTAAAATATATTTGTTCGTTAATTTAGTGGTAACTATAGCAAGAATAATATAAAGCACTAGTGTGCTAATCAGGAAGACGATTATTAAAGCATGGTCGTGAAAATGAAGAAGTTCTTCTATAACAGGTGAAGCTGCATCTTGAAATCCAAGCTGTGACGGATGGGCCATTAAAAGCAAGACACGCGGGGGTCTAACCCACACTTCCGCCTTGACAAGGCGGTGTAATGTACTCTTTTACTAGTGTCTTATAAAGAAAGTGGCAGAGCGGTTATGTGGTCGGCTTGAAACCGACCTATGGGGGTTCGACTCCTCCCTTTCTCGTTAGTCTGCTTGTACTTGTACAAAGGCAGGCTCCTCGAATGTGTGGTATGGGGGAGGGCAGCCATGTAGTCATTCTACATTGGTTGTTGTTAAATCTGTTGCTAGAACTTCACGTTTGGCGGCGAATGCCTCTCAAATAATAAATAAGAATATGATAACAGCCACTAGGGAGATAAGTGATCCGATTGAGGAGACTGTATTTCATAGGGTATAGGCGTCAGGGTAGTCGGAGTATCGTCGGGGTATTCCGGCTAATCCGAGGAAGTGTTGTGGGAAGAAGGTTAAGTTTACCCCTAAGAACATAATGCCGAAGTGGATTTTTGTTCAAGTGCTGTGAAGCGTGTAGCCTGAAAATAGCGGGAATCAATGCACGAAGGCGGCTACAATGGCAAATACGGCCCCCATAGATAGTACGTAGTGGAAGTGGGCTACTACATAATAGGTATCGTGGAGTACAATATCTAGAGATGAATTGGCCAGAACAATGCCTGTAAGCCCCCCTACTGTAAATAGGAAAATAAAGCCAAGGGCCCATAAAAGGGGTGTCTCTCATTTAATAGAGCCCCCATGAAGGGTTGCAAGTCAGCTAAATACTTTAACACCGGTGGGAATTGCGATGATTATTGTGGCAGATGTAAAATAAGCACGCGTGTCTACGTCCATGCCAACTGTAAACATGTGATGAGCTCATACAATAAAGCCTAGGAGGCCAATAGCCATTATTGCTCACACTATGCCTATATAGCCAAAGGGTTCTTTTTTGCCAGAATAATAGGCGACGATGTGTGAAATCATGCCAAAGCCAGGCAGAATAAGAATATATACTTCCGGGTGTCCAAAAAACCAGAATAAGTGTTGGTAAAGGATCGGATCCCCTCCCCCTGCCGGGTCAAAGAAGGTGGTATTAAGGTTTCGATCGGTAAGGAGCATTGTGATGCCGGCAGCGAGAACTGGTAGGGAGAGAAGGAGAAGAACGGCGGTAATTAGGACAGCTCACACAAATAGGGGTGTTTGGTATTGAGAGATGGCCGGAGGTTTCATATTAATAATTGTGGTGATAAAATTAATTGCTCCAAGGATTGAGGAAATACCTGCTAGGTGAAGTGAAAAGATTGTCAGGTCAACTGATGCTCCCGCGTGGGCTAAATTACCAGCCAGGGGCGGGTACACTGTTCATCCGGTTCCGGCACCTGCTTCTACACCAGAAGAGGCAAGTAGTAGTAGGAAAGAGGGGGGTAGAAGTCAGAAACTTATGTTATTTATACGAGGGAATGCTATATCTGGGGCTCCAATCATTAGGGGAATTAATCAGTTTCCAAAACCTCCAATTATAATTGGCATTACTATAAAGAAAATCATTACGAAAGCGTGTGCCGTAACGATTACATTATAAATTTGGTCGTCTCCAAGGAGAGCGCCCGGTTGGCTTAGTTCTGCTCGAATGAGTAGGCTGAGGGCTGTGCCTACTATACCGGCTCAGGCACCAAATACTAGATAAAGGGTGCCGATGTCTTTGTGATTAGTGGAGAAAAATCAACGTGTGATGGCCACAGGTAGGATGGCTGAGTTTTTAAGCGATGGATTGTAGCCCCACAAACAGAGGTTTGAGTCCTCTTCTTACCAAAAGTCTTGAGGTGTTATACATATCAGATTGCAAATCTGAAGATGCAGGTTAGTCGTCTGCCGGGACTTTCCCCCGCCTCCGCCCGCCCCCAGGCGGGGGAAAGATAGATGGATGCTCGCTGGTTTGAGCGCTTAGCTGTTAACTAAGATCTTGCAGGATCGAGGCCTGCCCTTCTAGGAAGGCTTTAGCTTAATTAAAGTACCTGTTTTGCATACAGGAGATGTGGGGTAGTGTCCTGCAAGTTTTATCAGGGGCTGGGGGACTTCCACCCTCACTTAGGGCTTTGAAGGCCCTTGGTCTTGTTTTAACCTAAGTCCCTTAAAGGGTTATTAGTGCTATTGCGGCGGGTGTTAAGGGTAGAAGCAGTAGCGTAGCTATGGCTGAGGTAGCAAGTGGTAATGTTAGTTGTAGGGAGGGGAGGCGTCATGGGGAGATTGCGGTGAGGTTATTGGGTGAAATAGTCAATGCTATCGCGTATGATAGTCGTAGATAAAAATATAGGCTAAGGAGGGCAGTTATCGCTGCCAGTGTTGCAGCGGGGGCAAGGTCTTGTTTAACAAGTTCTTGAAGAATAATTCATTTTGGCATAAAGCCCGTAAGTGGAGGGAGGCCTCCTAAGGATAATAATAGAAGGGGTGCGAGGGCGGTTAAGGCGGGAGTCTTTGCCCAGGAGGTTGCTAGAGCATTGATGCTGGTTGCTTTATTAAGTTTAAACATAAGAAATGCTGAGAATGTTATAATGAAGTATGTGAGTAATGTTAAAATAGTCAAAGAGGGAGAGAATTGTAGCACAATTACTATCCAGCCGAGGTGTGCGATGGAGGAGTAGGCAAGAATTTTGCGAAGTTGGGTCTGATTGAGACCTCCTCAGCCTCCTACAATGGTTGAGGTAAGTCCGAGGATAACTAAAAGGGTAGTGTTGGTACATGGAGTCTGGACTAATAAGGCAAATGGGGCAAGTTTTTGTCAGGTGGACAAAATAAGTCCCGTAGTTAGGTCTAGGCCTTGAAGTACTTCAGGTAATCATGAGTGTACGGGTGCAAGTCCCACTTTTAGTGCAAGGGCTAAAGTGACAAGGGCAGTTGGGAAGGGGTGGGCGATTTGTAAAAGGTCTCATTGTCCGGTTAATCAAGCATTGGTGGTGCTGGCAAAGAGTAGTATAGCTGCTCCGGCAGCTTGAATCAAGAAATATTTAGTGGCTGCTTCAACTGCTCGGGGGTGATGATGTTGAGCTATTAGAGGAATGATGGCAAGAGTATTTATTTCCAGGCCTATTCAGGCGAGTAGTCAGTGGGAGCTTGCGAAGGTGGTAGTAGTGCCTAAACCAATACCAAATAGCAGGGCGGTTAAGATGTAAGGGTTCATTAGCAAAGGAGGGATTTTAACCTTCGTGTTTGGGGTATGGGACCAAGAGCTTAGAATTAGCTGACTTTACTAGGAAATAGTGTAGTGGGAGCACCAGGAGTTTTGCTCTCCTTAGGCGGGGTTCGAGTCCCCCTTTTCTAAGAAGCGGGGGGGATTTGAACCCCCATAAGTCACTCTATCAAAGTGGCCCTTTACTTCAGGCACGGCTTCTTATCTATAGCTGGGGTGGCAGGCCAGCAAATGCAATGGGGAGGGCTAGGTGTCAGATAACCAGGGCTAGTGTAAGTGGGAGGAAGTTTTTTCAAATTAGATGTATGAGCTGATCGTAGCGGAATCGCGGGTAAGAGGCTCGAACTCATAAAAATAAGACAGATAGGAGGGCTGCTTTGGTCATCAGGTTGACTGCGGTGAGTTCAGGTAATATTGGAAAATGAGAGGCCCCTAAGAAGAGGGTGGCGGAAAGTGTATTTATAAGCAGAATATTAGCATATTCGGCTAAGAAAAATAGAGCGAATGGGCCACCTGCATATTCGACATTGAAGCCAGAGACTAGTTCGGATTCCCCCTCAGTAAGGTCAAAAGGTGCACGGTTTGTCTCTGCAAGGGTTGAAATATACCATATTGCGGCTAGTGGTCAGGCTGGGAGTAATATTCAGACGCTTTCTTGGGCAATGTTGAAGGTTTGTAGTGTAAAACCTCCTGTAAAAATAATGACACTTAATAGAATTAGGCCCAGGCTAACTTCATATGAAATGGTTTGGGCTACAGCCCGAAGGGCCCCGATGAGAGCATATTTTGAATTTGATGCTCAACCTGAGCCTAGAATGGAGTAGACAGCGAGGCTTGATAGGGCTAAAATAAATAGAATTCCAAGGTTTAAATCAATAACTGGGTATGGGAGAGGTATAGGGGCTCAGAGGGTTAAGGCAAGTGTGAGTGCAAGTAGTGGGGCGAGGAGGAATAGTACTGGAGAGGAAGTGGAGGGGCGAACGGGCTCTTTAATAAAGAGTTTCACGCCATCAGCGATAGGCTGTAACAGCCCGTAAGGCCCTACAATATTTGGGCCTTTTCGTAGTTGTATATACCCTAGTACCTTACGCTCTAGAAGTGTGAGGAAGGCGACGGCTAAGAGGATGGGGACAATGAAGGCCAAGGGGTTAATAACATGGGTAATAAGGACTGAAATCATAGTTAAGGAGAGGACTTGAACCTCTGTAAAAAGGGCTTAGGTCTTTTGCATTCACCGGGCTCTGCCACCCCAACATGCCGTTCTCTCAGGCACGGGGGGTATGCCCTCTTGCCTACTTTAGTTGTCTTCACTAGGTGGGGGTGAGGCTTGCTTAGAGCAGGGGCCTCTTCTTTTCGGTCCTTTCGTACTAGAAAAGAGCACACCATAGATAGAAACTGACCTGGATTACTCCGGTCTGAACTCAGATCACGTAGGACTTTAACCGTTGAACAAACGGACCCTTAATAGCGGCTGCACCATTAGGATGTCCTGATCCAACATCGAGGTCGTAAACCCCCTTGTCGATATGGGCTCTAAAAGGGGATTGCGCTGTTATCCCTAGGGTAACTCGGTCCGTTGATCGGCACTGCCGGATCTTATTGGTCAGATATTCTGTTAATTAGAGCTGCGGCTCTTAGTTGTAGGAGGGGGTGCTCCCTTTCCACGTGGGGGTTTTTTGTTTCCCCGCGGTCGCCCCAACCAAAGACATTAGGGAAGGATTCCATTAGTTCAGGCCCTTATGAGGGGTTACTTGACAGGATCTTCTTTGGTGTCTAAAGCTCCATAGGGTCTTCTCGTCTTATGTTTATATCCCCGCTTCTGCACGGGGAGATCAATTTCATTGACTTGAAAGAGGAGACAGTTAAGCCCTCGTTGTGCCATTCATACAGGTCTTCATTTAAAAGACAAGTGATTGCGCTACCTTTGCACGGTCAAAATACCGCGGCCGTTAAACTAATAGTCACAGGGCAGGCGGGACCTCTTATTCTTTAGCTTTGCAAGAGGCGATGTTTTTGGTAAACAGGCGAGGCTTGATTTGTTTGCCGAGTTCCTTCTCTTTCTTTTAGTCTTTCCCGAGGTGCACACCTGTGTAGGGTTAACGGTTTGTGTTTGAATTTTTTTCTGGTTGTTTGGGTTGTTGTTCAGGTCCCTCTTCGTTTGGGGTCGTTAATGCTCGGTGCGGGTTCGTTCCGAATTACATGTGTGCAAGGAGAGAGGCTTGGCTCTCTTATTACTCATATTAGCAGGGTCCCTCCCATGTTTGCATGGGATGGCCCGGTAGGGAAGGGGGGAGTAAGAATTAATGATCAGGATAGAGAGGGGTAGTGATGTATTTGAGCTATAACGCTTTCTACTGGGGTGGCTGCTTTTAGGCCCACCCAAATACTTACCTTTATTTAATTATGATCTTTTTCCTCCCGGAAAAGTTGTATCTTGTTTCAAAGGGGCTGTACCCCCTTTGAATAACTCTCACAGTTTCTTGTGGTATCAGATGGGGTAATACTGAGGTGAATAAAGAATCTGAGAGGCTGAACTTCTATCCATTTCTCGGGCAACCAGCTATAACTAGGTTCGGTAGGTTTATCACCTCTACTCAAAGCTCATTCCACTCTTTTGCCACAGAGACGGGTTCGCCCTATAAATAGGCTGTCTTGGAGTAGCTCCCCTAGTTTCGGGGTGTCAAACTAAAGCACTCTTTGCTTGGGTCACGCTGGCTAAATCATGATGCAAAAGGTACGAGAATAAATCTCTGCTTTACTTAGCTTCACTGGGTTGTTTCATTTCTCTTTCAGCGATCCCTTGCGGTACTTTCTCTATTGCTCCTAAGTCCTTTTTCTGTCGCCCATACTAAAGGGGAAAAATGGTTTGTTTAATTAAAACACTCGTGCATTCGGGGTTATAAATAATGGTTGGTTGTTGTTGTGTTTGTGGGCTAGCTGTTGGGCGTCAGGGTGATCCGATTTGCACGGGTGTCTCTTCAGTGTAAGGGAAGTGTTATTCTATTTTAACTACACTCTGATATTACCAAGTGCACCTTCCGGTACCCTTACCATGTTACGACTTGCCTCCCCTCCGCGATTTTTGGGTTTTTAATTATTTAAAGTGATAGGCTTGGGGAGAGTGACGGGCGGTGTGTGCGCGCTTCAGGGCCGATTTCAGCGGAACACGCTATTTTCCGCTTACTACTAAATCCTCCTTCAGGCGCGTGTTTCAGTGCGCCGTTCGTGTTCCCTAATATAGGGAATGTAGCCCATTTCTTCCCCTCCCATGCGCTACACCTCGACCTGACGTTTTGGGTTGTACCAGTTGTGCTTACTTTTAGTCCTTCACAGGGTAAGCTGACGACGGCGGTATATAGGCGGGATAAACAAGGGAGGGTGAGGTTGAACGGGGGTTATCGGTTCTAGAACAGGCTCCTCTAGGGGGGTCTAAAGCACCGCCAAGTCCTTTGGGTTTTAAGCTGGTGCTCGTAGTTCCCAGGCGGGTAGGGTATGTGATATATTACCAAGGTTTAGGGCTAGGCATAGTGGGGTATCTAATCCCAGTTTGTGCCAGAGCTTTCGTGGGGTCAGGGGTTGTAAAGCTACCTTCGTGGTTGATCTTCTAGCCTTCGGATGCGTATAACAGCTTTGAAGGTGTGCGGCTTTAGTCTTTATTTTCCATAACCACTCTTTACGCCGAATGGTATCAACTTGGGTCTCTCGTATAGCCGCGGTGGCTGGCACGAGTTTTACCGGCCCTCTTAGCTTTAACTAAGTCAAGTTTTCACTTATGGCTTAATGTTTATCACTGCTGAGTTCCCTTGAGGGTGTGGCTAAGCAAGGTGTCATGGGCTTACAGATGTGTGCCTGATACCAGCTCCTTGCTCCCGGGCAGGGAGCTGTAGGGCATTCTCACAGGGGGGCGGATACTTGCATGTGTAAATTTGGCTAAAGTTGATAGTAAAGTCAGGACCAAGCCTTTGTGCGGGCGGGGCTTTCTAGGGCCCATCTTAACATCTTCAGTGTTATGCTTTAATTAAGCTACGCTAGC